TTATATTGACCTTTTGCGATTGAAACCATATGGAAAAATAACATTGCCATAAATTAACAAAATAAAATTTCCATTTATTCATCAGAAGCGGCGTATCCTTTGTTGCAAGAATGCATTTTCCGTGATATCTAACATAATGTATCAAAGGATCCTTGAGCAACCCTAGGGCCGCCGGAAAATTTTTAACAAAGACTTTTAAAAAATGTTGTATTTTTCTATAGAATAAAATTCGCTCAAAAACGACTTCATAAGATGTCGATCGTAAATGCGAAGACCGCTTGCGTAGAAAAAAAAAGATGGATTCGTATTCACATACATGAGAATTATATAAGAACAAGAAAAATCTTGGATTCAAAATGGATTTTTTTTTTTTATCAAAATTCTTACAATTGCAATACTCGTATAGACAGAATCGAAAAAAATGCAAAGAAGAGGCATCTTTTACCCGGTAACGTAGGGTTTGAACCAAGATTTCTAGATGGATGGGGTAAGGTATTAATACATCTAATACATAATTAAAATGTGTTAATTTGTCTTCTAAAAAGGGAAATATTGAATGAATGGATTGTAAATTATAAGATTTTTTTAATTTTTTTCCTTCGAAAGAGGATCCTAATCTTAGGGAAAATGGAATTTCTACAATCACTGCAAATAAAACGGATATCATTTGATAATATAAAAGATTGGTATGCCCCAAAAAGTTATTTTGGTTCAAATCCTTAGTGGGAATAATCAAACGATTCTGTTCATACATTCGCAAAATTAAGCGTTTCACAATTAGTGAACTATATTTTTTGTCATAATCCGAATTTTGCAAGAAAATGGAGCGATTTCTATTTAATCTATTTAAACCATGATCATAAGAAAGTACATAAATATACTCCCGAAAAAAAAGTGGATATAGAAAACTCTGTTGCCGAGCCCCATCGAACTCTAAATATCCTTGAAATTTATCCATTTGGATTGAAGTTCGATTTGAACTGAAAGTAAAGTCTTTTTTTTATTGAGTTCTGAAATGACACATAGTGCGATACAGTCAAAATGAGGTATTAGACTACGAAAGAAATAGATACCTCATAAACAGCTAGACTGCTAACCGGATTCTCTATCTTTAATAGGTTTCTGTTCGTTATATTATAGAATAACAAAACAAGATGATTAGAAATCCTTTATTTTTGTAACCTAATCGCTCTTTTGATTTTGGAAATATATATATTTTTATCAATATACTGCTTCTTTTACACATCCATCTACAACCTAACCCAAACGGACTGGGGTTAAAAAATAATTAGGACTCATGAAAAAATTTATAATAACACGCAAGAAAAAAATTCCTTCCCATACCCGTATTAGGCACTAATCTATTTTTAACATTTAATTAGATCGGGTAATTTTTCAAATTACGAATGGAAGCTCGTTTCTTTTTTTTTCCTGGAATCAGGAAAAATGGTTTTTTATCCATCCATTTATATTTATTCACTCGACCAAAATTGGAATTCCTTTTTTTTTTTCGACACCCAAAATAAGGTTGTACCGATCAGGAAAGAAAAAAAGTGTTATCTGAATTCTCCCTTGATACGACATGCTATTTTTTCCATTCATTCCTTTCAGGATCAGTCGTGGTCTTACAAACTCTACCGCAGATCTGGACGAATACTTTTCTTCATACAAATGTGTAAAAGATGCTAGTCGCACTTAAAAGCCGAGTACTCTACCGTTGAGTTAGCAACCCAAAGAAAAAAAAAGTACTGCAAATAAAATATGTAGATACAACCAGAAGAAAAAAAAAAATCCAGTCATGTATTCGTCAGGGATAAATGGATCCATTTCTCTATGAGAGAATTATATTTGGTCGATACACTGTTGTCAATATGATTGTTAATTTTTAATATAGCGAAAATAATAGAAAAAAATAAAAAAACTTAACCCCTCGGTTTGTTAGTTCATACAATGAATGAAAACTAAGCCAGTTAGGGTAATCCCCAATCTTTTTATATTTTTTTAGAACCATTTTTTATGGCCTTTAATTATGATATATATAATATATATATATTAGTTTTCTTCCGAATTAATATATTATTTTATATACAGTATTATTTACAGTATTATTTTCTATACAATAAAATTTTTTATTTATACAAAAATTATAATTTCTAGAGATCCAAAATTATTTTCATAAATTTGTTTATGATTATAAAACATAGTAGTTGTTAGCAGGGTATTTTTTAGTATTCGTACCTTAGTAGGAATACTAATAATAAATCGAAATTATAATAAATAAAAAAATATGATGGAAGCGAAAGAGGAGGAAAGAGAAAGGGTAGATAAAATTTGATACCAAGCTATATACGAGTCTTTCACATCCTCTTTTTTATGTTTCATTAATTCAATTTAAGACTTAAGTCCGTAAAAATCCCTGCCTTCTTTGAAATATCATGAACTGTTCTTGTTGGTTGAGCGCCTTTTTTAAGGAAATCGAGAATAGCAGGAAGATTTAAATAAGTTTTATTAGTTATAGGATCATAAAAACCCACTTTCCGAAGATCTCTTCCTTCTCTTCGGGATCGAACATCAATTGCAACGATTCGATAAACGGCTCATTGGGATAGATGTATATGAATAATACCCCCCCCCCTAGAAACGTATAAGAGGCTTTGGCCTCGTACGGCTCGAGAAAAAATTAAATGAGTAATTAAATGAGTAGAAGTTAACTCTCTGTATAAAATACAAATATTAAATAGATTAATAAAAACATTTAATAAATTAGCCGGTATTGAAACCCTAAATAGTTTTTTCCATAAAAAGCATTCGTAACATTCGTCCTCTCGTAACTCAAGTTAAATAACTCTAAAATATCTCAACGGAGAATCCTTAAGTACTCTTTTTATTGAGTAGTCTTTAACCCTTTTTTTTGTCTCTTTTTTCGAATCAATTTTGATTCTTCATTATGATCTAGTTGTTCAAACAATTTAAAACTGGATTTACTTGTTTCAGGATTCTTTATCTTTACTTTTAATCTTTGGGTTTAGACATGACTTCGGTGATCTTGAATCGTTTTATTAAAAAAGGGCAGCAACGAGCCCCTTATTTTGTTTATGATTTATTTTATTTCTATCAAAGAATCATACAAACGCTTGATTCACGCATGATATACTTTTGATTCAAAGAATTTTACAAGTTTAAGAAAATTTGCTTTTCCATTGTAAAATTGCTTGAAAGAGCTTTTTTTCAATATAAAAATACTTACGAAGTTGTTACAACGTATTGATTCACACTAACCCTAGATCCTTACTCCTGCGAAAGGAATAAAAACTTTCTATTCTCCTCGAGCTCCATCCTGTACTCTTTTTATATTCCAAAAAAGTGTAGCACTCTAGTAAAATAGAACACAAAATGTCGAGCCAAGAGCACCTATATAAAAAGTGGCGGATCAAAAAATCCACAGCAGATCATGTCCTTAAATTCAAGTCGCACGTTGCTTTCTACCACATCGTTTTAAACGAAGTTTTACCATAACATCCCTCTAGTTTGTGTAATTGATTCAATTATGGAATCATGAATAGTCATAGTTCAGTCAGTATATCGTAATCTATACTTTTTATTTCTCTATGAATGGAATACTGAATTTACGCGTAAAAGGTTCAGTCAGAATTCAAATTAATCCCATATTAGATTGTATATATGTACAATAAAAATTTGAATAAAAATATATATTTATATATATATATATATATTTTTTTTTCAAACTCTTAGAATCTACGGTTATACCTTACTTACCCGCATCATACACAAATAAAAAAATAAAATATATTTTTTTGAATTCGGTTGAAATGATGAAAAAAAGTTTATTGTTCTTTTCATTTAAATATTTTATTCTTAAAATATATTGGATTTTTAAACAGAAAGATTAAAGATGGTGTACAAAGGCAATAGAAGATTGATTCCGTAATGTCTGTACTCTGGGACGGAAGGATTCGAACCTCCGAATAGCGGGACCAAAACCCGTTGCCTTACCGCTTGGCTACGCCCCATTTCTATTTTTATTCAAGACTACTAAAAGAGTAATATTGCTATTGGTTGTTCGTCAATTCAATTTGAGCCCAAATTAAATATAGATTACATTGGTGCTAGAGTTTTGACACGTGTAGATAGCAAATTAAACTTACTTTATTGATCATTACATAGAATTCAATTAAGATATTGTATGAAAATATTATTTCTTTAATTCTCATAAGAGAATGAAAGGATTTTTGATTGAGTAAGTTCAACAAAGTCTTTTTAGACTATCTTTCTTTATTTTTCATTATATAAAAAATATATTAATAACTCAATCAAAATAAAATTATCCAAAAGAACACCAATTTTTGTTATGCTTAATATATTTAATTTGATCTGTATTTGTTTTAATTCTGCCCTTTTTTCAAGCACTTGTTTAGTCGCTAAATTGCCGGAGGCCTATGCCTTTTTGAATCCAATCGTAGATGTTATGCCCGTAATACCCCTTTTCTTTCTTCTCTTAGCCTTTGTTTGGCAAGCAGCTGTAAGTTTTCGATGAAATTATTAATACTGTCTTAGAAAAATTCACGATTTTTATTATTCCAACAATTAAAAAGATCAAAAAAATATTGACGTATGAACGAACTCTCAATTCAAACATTGCATTTTTTTGGTAGCCATACTAAATCCGGATCATTCTATTTCCTCAATTTTATCCTCTTTTCCCTAAATGAAAGAACCTAATTAGATTCGAGCTCACCAAAAAAAGTATCTAACTGTTGGTATGCAAATCTTTTTGAATATGAAACCCTTTTTTTTTTTTTATAGAAAAAAAAATAAATCACTTGATTTTTTGGTATCAAAATTAGATATTTGGTATAAAAATAGAGAATCTATTCTCTTTTTTTTTTTTTGCAAAAAAAGTAAGATCTTGGAGATTGTGTAATGCTTACTCTCAAACTTTTTGTATACACTGTAGTTATATTCTTTGTTTCTCTCTTCATATTTGGATTCCTATCTAATGATCCAGGACGTAATCCGGGACGTGAAGAATAAAAAAGAAAGGTTTTTTATTGTTTTATTTAATTAGTGGAAATGCTCGAATTTTATTAGTATTTTATCTATGTACACATCATCAAAAGGAGAAAGGGGAAAGAGAGGGATTCGAACCCTCGGTACGATTAACTCGTACAATGGATTAGCAATCCAACGCTTTAGTCCACTCAGCCATCTCTCCTAATCGAAAAGGGATACTTAATTAGATTCCATTAGAAAAAAAGCTTGAAAAAAACCTTCCCTACTTTATTCTTAAATTATTAAAAAGCTTTCTTTTTTTGTATAGATTATTCTTTATATTATACATATTTTTTAATTTTCTATATTTTATTATATATAATTTTTTTTATTATATAAATATATTTATCATCTATTTATATATAATATATATATTTTTTATATAACTTTCTAAATAATTCTATTTACATAAAAAATTTCGATAAAGATTTAGATAAAGAAAAGGCTCGAACTCGAAAGATAAATAAATAAAACCACAATAATAAAAATAGAGAAACCTTTTTTATTTTGTCTCGTCAAAACACAAGTAAAAGATCTTTTTTATTTTAATAGCCTGGCCTGGTCAGTCCCCAGCCGGGCCTTTTTTTGTTAAAGTTAAAAGACTCGTCCGATGTAATTTTATAATTTTTTTTTCATATTTTTTTATTACACCCCCGATAAATTTGTTCGACAAAAGGTCAATTTATATACAATAATTGCATTGTAGCGGGTATAGTTTAGTGGTAAAAGTGTGATTCGTTCCTTTAATCCCCTTAATAGTTAAAGGGTCTCTCGGTTTGATTAATCTTCCGATCAAAAACTTTATTTCTTAAAAGGATTTAGTCCTTTACCTTTCAATGAAAAATTCAAGGAAGATTATAGATTCTCGTAATTTGTATCCAAAGACTCTAATCAATTGTAAATTTGGATTATGAAATTCCGAAACATAATTTTTGAATTGGATGACTATTTACAATTCAATAAGTATAACAAGAGGATCCATGGATAAAGCTATAAAAGTTTATTTCTAATCGTAACTAAATCTTCAGTTCTATTCATTGTTTGGTATAGAAAAAATTGAAGCAAAATAGCTATTAAACGAGAACTTTGGTTTACTAAAGACATCGACATATTATATTGTTTTAGCTCGGTGGAAACAAAATACTTTTCCTAAGGATTCCGTTAAATAGAAATAAAGAACGAAGTAACTAGAAAGATTGTTGGAGTTCTCCTTTTATATCTTCTAGAAGGATCATCTAGAAAGCAAAATTTTCTGTGAAAGCACCCAAATGGAAAAAAAGCTAACATAGATGTTATGGGTCGAATTTTTTTGATTTCGTTCCCGTCTTATTTTATTTGGGAATTTATAAATCCATCATAAAGGAGCCGAATGAAACCAAAGTTTCATGTTCGGTTTTGAATTAGAGACGTTAAAAATATAAAAATGATCAATCGACGTCGACTAAAACCCTTAGCCTTCCAAGCTAACGATGCGGGTTCGATTCCCGCTACCCGCTCTAAATTATAAATTGCCTCCTTCGCCTTTTATTAGAGAAAATTTTATCTATTAGAATTGTCTAATAGCAATTGTGTATTGAACTCACTTCAATACACAATTGCTAAAAAGATTTCGCACATTTTTTTAACAACTGGAAAGTAAAAAAAGGCGAAAAGCGTCCATTGTCTAATGGATAGGACATAGGTCTTCTAAACCTTTGGTATAGGTTCAAATCCTATTGGACGCAATATCAATATAGATATAAATATATTGATATTTATCTATATATTTCCATTATATATATATTAAATATAATATATATTAAATATAATATATTTTTATTCTATTTAGTAAGAAATTAGAAAAAAGATAAGAAAGAATATAGAATAAGAACAAAATTCTGAATGCTTTAAGATTTAATATTAAATAGATATTAGTTATATACTTATTTCTATATATATATAGACTTAACGTATATACTTGAATTTATTAAAAATTTAATTAAAGAATAAAATTTACTAAGAGAAAAAAAAAAAAGAATGATCCATTTCTTTTTTTACACTTTCTCCTGAAGTAGAAAACGTTCCAGTTGTTCTTGAATACCTTCTTTCAACAAGCTTTCTGCTTCAGGGGTTAATGTCTTGGTAGAGGATATGATTTCTTGGAACTGAGGTTTATTCGTTTTTAAGTAAGTGCGTAACTGAACGAGAAATTTTCTTACTTGTCCAATTTCTAATCCATCCAGATAACCATTTGTTCCGGTATAAATGGTCATTACCTGTTCTTCCACTGTGAGAGGGGCTGATTGGGATTGTTTCAGTAACTCACGCAATCGTTGACCTCTTGCCAATTGATTCTGAGTAGCTTTATCGAGATCAGAAGAAAATTGCGCAAAGGCTTCTAATTCAGCGAATTGAGCCAATTCCAATTTTAATTTTCCAGCTACCTGTTTC